ATTCAATTCAAAGAATCTCCGTTCCAGAACCGTACATGAGATTTTCATCTCATACGGCTCCTCTCTTATGTGCATAATGAAAATAATACAGGGAATCAAAAAAGATGAAAATACTCTCATTATGAACTGAATAGGGCTGGTGTTTTTACACGAAATCTCTAGCCAACCTTCCTGCAAGAGATCCTTTCTTAACATCGAGCATATTGGTACTAGAGAGAAATGATAACTCCAACAATTTCTTTGTTCTCAGCGCCCCCGAATTTCCGGGAATGAGTCACTTCAACAGCCTTCGATGGTTCTACGGGTATCCAAAATACAAACACGATGGATGTTTGTTATCCCAACCATTCTTCGTATTCCCGAGCCTGCTAAGGAAAGGGATAATGTCTCACAAAGTTTTTGTTTATGGATTCCGGGGTGTAGTGCTTCTTCCCCTATGCTGCCTATTGGTACTAGTAGCGTAGGATTGACCTGTAATAACGAACCGATAGGTATAAACCTTCGCTCAATACTAGAATCGACAATTCAAACTTAGTATCTGAGGCTGCATTAATCGAGGATACACAACAGAAGGAGTTGTTCTATTTCCAAACTTTACCTTCAACAAGCGTAGATTTCTTTTTCTTTTTATCCCGATCCCGAATCGTGTGTCTTTCTCGTAAGACTAAGAGGAATAAAAAAATCAAATCGCACCATCTCTGTAATAGGTAAATGCCTCTTTTTCTCCTGAAGTTGTCGGAATTATTCGTAATAAGATATTGGCTACAATTGAAAAGGTCTTATCAATAAAATTTCCATTTATCCGTGGTCTAGGCATAGGCAGCAATCCATTCGAAAATTCTTAGCATTCCCTCTCTCTCATGGAAACAGGATCCCACAACGAAAAGAATGGTACAGTACGAAATAACATAAAATTAGAGTCATTCAAAATAAAAAAAATATGTGCCTTCTATTCAACTATTCACTATTCAAATTGTTCCTTTTCACAGGAATTGATAAGAACTAAAAACAAAATAGTGCAACCTGATTCGATTTCATTCTAATGGAATCGTATAACCAACGAAGGAAACGATGCCGATGACATTGAAGTTACAGATTCGAAGAACCCACGAAATTTTGATGGAATTAGGATCCAAAGAAGAAAAAGGATCGAATACTCATAATCAGTCTATGATGAGAAGAGAATAACCGCCTATTTTATTTTATCTTGTGTACATAGCGGGGATACACGAGACAATCCAAATAGAAAAACAATCCCATAGAAAAGATAGTTTAGGAATTTGTACTAGATCGATGGCCTAGGAGTTTGTTGTTGATAAATCGAAACCTGGATTGGATGAGAAGTCTTAGGGTATCGAATCGTAGTCTAACTAGAATGATGATCTAAAGAGATCCATTAATCCGCGTCTATAAAATATAGATCCCTCAATCGGTCGATTTGTTCTAATTTAGAATTTCGTGATTGAATCGGGAAGAAAGGGATACGCCGACAAAGAAGAGAACCTTGTTTTGGCAAACAGGAAGAGTTAACCGTTTTCGCAAGTAAAGCAATTTTCTCTTTATCTCGGGAGCCTCGAAGGAAAGATCTTTCTTTGACTTGGATCAAAAATTTTCTATTTTGATAGCTTTTTATCGTTAGAGTTGATTAGTCGGACCTACCCAAAAATTCAGATAAATGACTCGCAATTCACTTGGTTTTTGGGTCATAATCATTATGTAGGAGAGATGGCCGAGTGGTTCAAGGCGTAGCATTGGAACTGCTATGTAGGCTTTTGTTTACCGAGGGTTCGAATCCCTCTCTTTCCGTACCTTCACCCAACGCACCGATCTTACTAACCACAATAGATCAAATAAGAATCGATATCAGTCTTCCATACAGTTAGACCGTTCTTTGATATAGATTCTCTATTCCTAATGGCTGTGGCACGTAAAAGACTGGTAAAGAAAGGGGGAGATAAGGAAAGAAAATCTCCCTCTCGATCTATGATACCGAAATAAGAGAAAACTACGGCTCAAACCCTTCTTTCTCTTAACCTTAGGTTAATTTATTTCGCCGAAAGGGAGCAAAGTTGGCCGCACTTTACCTTATTACTTTACCTTATTAGAAAAATTTTTTATTTTCGTTCGGTTTAAGTCTGACGAGAATAATATTCTACGACTAACAATTCATTTATTTCCAAACCGACCCATTTACTATCTATTATTTGATTGACTAATCCTTTATATTGCACTGGGTCAAGAGTTAAATGGTTTGGTAATTCCTCGTGAGGAGAGGAATCGAGAGAATTTTGAATTAGAACTTTAGATTTTCCGTCATCCTTTGCCGTAATAGTATCTCGGGGTTTGCAGCGATAACTTGGTATGTCTACGATCCGACCATTTACTAAAATATGTCGATGGTTAACTAATTGGCGAGCTCCAGGAATAGTCGGAGCCATACCCAATCGAAAAAGAATGTTATCCAAGCGCATTTCGAGTAATTGTAGTAAAACCTGACCTGTCGGACCTTTGGCCTTTCCGGCGATACGAACGTATTTAAGCAATTGGCGTTCTGTAAGACCATAATGAAAACGCAATTTTTGTTTTTCTTCTAGGCGAATACGATATTGGGATTTTTTCCAAGACCCCGATTGGTTTCTACGATCCTTTCGGTCTTTGGGACTTTTATTAGTTAGGCCCGGTAAAGCCCCCAGCCGGCGTATTTTTTTGAAACAAGGTCCTCGGTAACGTGACATAAAGACTCCTTCCTCTTATTTATATTTCACTCTTATTGATGAAATTTCATTTTACAGAATAAAACTAAACTCAAACTGAACTAAATGAGAAATGAAGTGAAAGTGACTCAAATGTACTATTCTCAAATGTACTATTAAAGAATAACGAGATGAATTGGATAAAGAAATATCCAGCTCTTTCCTTTATATTCTCTATATAGATATAGAAAAAGAAAAGGATAAAGAAATATCCAGCTCTTTCCTTTATATTCTCTATATAGATATAGAAAAAGAAAAGGATAAAGAAATATCCAGCTCTTTCCTTTATATTCTCTATATAGATATAGAAAAAGAAAAGGATAAAGAAATATCCAGCTCTTTCCTTTATATTCTCTATATAGATATAGATAAAGAAAAGGATCTTTTTATGTCCTAGTTGGAAGTTCCTATAACCTAATAGAAATCGATGACTTTTAGCAAAAGCGGAAGACATTTTTTTCACTAGTCTTTGATTTCAAAAGGACATTCTCAATGATGAAAAATCAAAAAAAGAAAGAGAGAAAAGCCTACTATCGGAATCGAACCGATGACCATCGCATTACAAATGCGATGCTCTACCCTCTGAGCTAAGTAGGCTGACATACGAGAAATTGACACGCCTAGGAATTCAATAAACTCTCAGAATCCTTGCTTGCTATTAACTATTAGAATACAATTTTTTTTGAAATTCTGAGCTATTCATAATAAATATAAATCAAAAACAAGAAAATATAGAATTTCAAAAAATCTGAAATCTTATAGAACATAACGATTAATTTGGGCCTATCGAATTTCTACTTCTTTCTCACAATAATATTATAGATTATTGAATAAGAAATGAATAAATATTCAAAAATTTTTTTGTTTTTGAATTCAACCGACATTTGAAATTCTTTTGATTACCCTTCTCTCTTTTCTTCCCTATCATCCATCTTGCAAATTCTAATTTTTGAATGGAATTTTTGAATGGAATTCTTAGTTATAACAAATGAGACATCCCGCCGCTTTCATTCGGAAAGGTGGAATTTAGGACGAAAAATCGACCGTTTAAGTAATGGAAATTACATAGAAAAGTGATCGGAAGGAGGACAGATAGATATATGGGATGGATCCACTTATATTGAATTGTAGAGACATAAATGATAAAATCGTTTTTGATTGGACCAAAAAGCAAAGATGAGAAAAGACTTTTTCGAGATAGCAATAAGTCTCTACTAAATTCAATAGTGCCGGTAGAAATAAAAGACAAGTGGGAAGGACATCACAGTGAGATCCTAATCTCAAAGGGGGATATGGCGAAATTGGTAGACGCTACGGACTTAATTGGATTGAGCCTTGGTAGGGAAACTTACTAAGTGAGAACTTTCAAATTCAGAGAAACCCTGGAATTAACAAAAATGGGCAATCCTGAGCCAAATCCCGTTTTCTGAAAACAAAGAAAGGTTCAGAAAGCGAAAATCAAAAAGGATAGGTGCAGAGACTCAATGGAAGCTGTTCTAACAAATGGAGTTGATTGTCTTACGTTGGTAAAGGAATCTTTCTCTTGAAACTTCAGAAAGAGTGAAGGATAACCCTATATAATATACATCAGTAAGGTATGCGTACTGAAATACTATAAAATATCAAATGATTAATGACGACTCGAATCTGTATTTGTTATATGAAAAATGGAAGAATTCTTGTGAATCGATTCAGATTGAAGAATAAAGAGACAAATCATTCACTCCAGAGTCTGATAGATCTTTTGAAGAATTGAGTCATTGGACGAGAATAAAGATAGAGTCCCATTCTACATGTCAATATTGGCAACAATGCAATTTATAGTAAGAGGAAAATCCGTCGATTTTAGAAATCGTGAGGGTTCAAGTCCCTCTATCCCCAAAGAGCCCATTTCGTTGTCTAACGCTTGAGTCTATCCTTTTCTTTATATTGATCCTTTTTTTCGTTAGCGTTTCCAAATTCCTTCTCTTTCCCATTCACCTCCGCTTTTACAAACCACTCTGAGCGGAAAGGTTTTTCTCTTCTCACGAGTTTTTGGGATAGATTATACGTGTACAAATGAACATCTTTGAGCAAGGAATCCCCATTTGAATTTGAATGATTCACAATGGAGATTTTTATTCATCCGGAAACTTACTAAGTTGTTCTTTTGACGATCCAATACATTCCGGGACCTGGACGAGACTTTCTAATATCCTTTCAATTGACATATACCCAACTTCTCTAGTAAAATGAGGATGCAGTATC